AATAAATAATAAAAAGAAGGGATTTTATCTTATTTCAAATAAGTTATTTTTCATCTATAATTTATTAATGAAAAATAACTTATTTTATTTTAAATAAATTATTTTCAAATGAAAAATAACTTATTTAAAATAAAATAAGCAGTTTTCATCTAATTTTTTTTTTTTTTTTTTTTTTTAATAGTTAATTTAATTGGTATGCGATGATTTGATTTAATTTAAGTATATTTTATTTAAATAAATAAACTTAGTATATTAGAAATTACCGATCTTATAGTAAATAGATAATATTTAATTCCAATATAGACATTTCCGAGAGTTAAAAGTACAACTTATAGCTAAATGGGTAAATGAATATAATAGTGTTTTCATTAATATTTATTTATATAAATGTTGTACGTCATATTATCTTATATACTAATAAATTAACAGGATTATTCTAGATTTTTGAATCTCATGGGTTTTTGACATAATTAATAGGCATATATTAATTAATTAAATATTTATATATATATAGATATTTATTGATCTTAATTGGTATATCGTTAATTTATAATAAATTAATTTTATAACAGTAAAAAAATTTTTTAAATGAAAATAGATATATTAATGAATATTTGTTTTAATTTGATTTATATATCTATTATATTGTTTATTTAAATTTATACTATTAAAATAAATAATTTTAGTATACCATAAATTACTGATATTATAAAAAATAGATAATATTTAATTCCAATATAGACATTTCCGAGAGTTAAAAGTACAACTTATAGCTAAATGGGTAAATGAATATAATAGTGTTTTCATTAATATTTATTTATATAAATGTTGTACGTYATATTATCTTATATACTAATAAATTAACAGGATTATTCTAGATTTTTGAATCTCATGGGTTTTTGACATAATTAATAGGCATATATTAATTAATTAAATATTTATATATATATAGATATTTATTGATCTTAATTGGTATATCGTTAATTTATAATAAATTAATTTTATAATGTTTTTAAAATTAAATTAAAATAAATATTATAATGTATATTTATTTTAATTTAATTATTTTATAAATTATTAAAAATAAAAAAAAAAAAAAAAAAAAATTAGGTTAAGTTTATTTATTTATTAAATATTATTTGTTCATATTAGTAATTTTTTATTATTTAATTTAATTATTATTTCAATTATTGATTATTATTTTTTTTGTTATTTATATTTTATTTTATAAAAGTTGATGTAAATATATGATTAACTTTAAAATTTTTAATTAAGTTTAATGAATTTATTTTATTTTAAATAAGCTGTTTTCATTTAATTTTTTTTAATGTAAAACTGTAAATTACTTAGGGGGTATTTACGGTTCTGGGAGCTAGTACTATTTGATTATTTAGTATTTTATTATTTATATTTTATAATAATTTAATTAAAAATGATTATTTAATACTTATTAGTATTTAATGTGTGTGATTTGATTTTATATTATTTAATAAATGTAAAGTTTTATTTTGGCTTTGAATTTTATTATTGATTTATTTTATATGTAAGTTTTTGCGAGTGTTTTTATTTATTTAAATAGTAGGTAAATTTTATTTATAATCTCAGTAAATGGTTTTATTAATCAAGGAAACTTGGAAATAGTAATTTCATTTAGTATTGGCTAAATTTGTGCCAGCAGCCGCGGTTATACAAATAATGCAAATAAAATTGGTCGGTGTGAGTTAAATTATTAAATATTATTTTAAAATAAAATTAATCTTATTAGGTGAAATTTTAAGGTTGAATATTTTTAAATATAAGTTATTGATTTTGAAGCTTGTAAATTTTAGTTAAAAACTAGGATTAGATACCCTATTATTTAAAATGTAATTTTAAACACTGAGGTAGTAGTAGTTATGTTCTTGAAACTTAAAAAATTTGGCGGTATTTTAGTCTATTCAGAGGAACCTGTCCTGTAATTGATAATCCACGATGAACCTTACTTGAATTTGTTTATCAGTTTATATACCGTCGTTATCAGAATATTTTATTAGAAAAATAATTTTCAATAATTTTTATGTTAAATTTATATCAGATCAAGGTGTAGCTTATGTTTGAGTAGAGATGGGTTACAATAAATTTATTTAAACGGACCTAATTTTGAAATATTTTAGTTAAGGTGGATTTGATAGTAAAATTTTAAAGATTATAAGTTTGATTTTAGCTCTAGAATATGCACACATCGCCCGTCGCTCTTGCTATTAAGGTAAGATAAGTCGTAACATAGTAGATGTACCGGAAGGTGTATCTAGAATGACAACTTAAAGCTTATTAAGTAAAGTATTTCATTTACATTGAAAGGATTGTTGTGCAAATCGATATAAGTTGAATAGCATTTGTTTAAAAGATTAGATAGGTTATTTATTTATTAAATATTATTTGTTCATATAATTGATTTTTTATTATTTGGTTTAATTAGTGTTTCAATTATTAATTTTTTTGTTATTTATAATTTATTATAAAAAATTAATATATGAATATGAATATATAATTAAATTTAAAATTTTTAATTAAGTTTAGTGAATTTATTTAATAAATAAATAAACTTAACCTATAATTTTTTTTATGTAAAACTGTAAATTACTTAGGGGGTATTTACGGTTCTGGGAGCTAGTACTATTTGACGGTTTATTGTGTTGTGTATTATGTTTTATTATAATTTAATTAAAATCAGTTATTTAATATATATTAGAATTAGATGTGTATGGTTTGATCTTGTAATATTTAATAAAAATAAAGTTTTATTTTGATTTTGAGGTTTTATTGATTTATTTATATGTAAGTTTTTGCGAGTGTTTTTACTTATTTAAATAGTGAGTAAATTTTATTTAAAAATTGGATTAAGATTATTTATTAAATATTATTTAATCTTAAGCGTTGGGGTGGTATTATGTTTTGAAATTTAAGGAAAATTGGTAGTAGTTTTAGTTTATTTATATGAATCTGTTTTTAAATTGATAATTTATAATGGTTTTATTTGGAGTTGTTTATTAATTTATTAGTTTTTGTATTGTGGTTATTATAGTATTTTATTAGAAAGGTAATTTTCAATAGTTTTTGTGTTAATTTGTATTTATGGTAGGTTTGATATAGTTAAATTTTATGTATTATAGGTTTATTTCAGGTTTATATTATGTTTGTAAATATTTTTACTATTAATGTGGTAAAAATGGAATTTTAATATGGTTGATAGGATGTATTATAATAGGAAGAGGATGTATTTGTAGTTGGTAACTTAGAGCTTGTTAAGTGAAGTATTTCATTTATATTGAAATGGTTGTTTAAATTAATATAAGTTGAGTAATATTTGTTTATTATATTTTTTTCTTTTATGATTAAATTATTAAAAATAATTATATAGTTGAATGTTTTAGTAGTTTTTAATGAAAAAATAATTTTAATAATAGTTAATTAGTATTGTGTGAGATAACTGAAATATATTGAAAAATTTTTGTGGAAAAAGAAAATTTAATTTATTGTACCTTGTGTATCAGGGTTTATTAAATAATTAATAACTATTTATTAATCCCGATTTTATAAGAGTTAATAATTTATGAAAGTTAATGTGTCAAAATTATTTTTAATAAATTATTGGAAATGAAATGTTATTCGTTTATAAAGGTATCTGGTTTTTTTAGAAATAAATTTAATTTACAAGTTTTTAATTTTTTGGTTACTTATTTAATTAAAAAATTTAATAATTTGAATATCTTAAGGGATAAGCTTTAGGATAAATTATTAAAAATTAATATTAATATAAAAAAATGTATGCTTAGAATTAGCAATCATTTATAAGTTTGTTATAGATTATTTTGTTATTTATATTATTTATTTTATTTTGATTATTTATAAAAATTTCTTTGTTAATAAAATATAAAGAGGAATAATGGTAGAATTAGTATATTTTGATGTATGAATAATTTTATATGATAAGTTTATGTAAAGAACTCGGCAAAAATATTACCCGCCTGTTTAACAAAAACATGTCTTTTTGAGTTATTTTTAAAGTCTGACCTGCCCACTGAGAGTTTTTAAATGGCCGCAGTATTCTAACTGTGCAAAGGTAGCATAATCAATAGTCTTTTAATTGAAGGCTGGTATGAATGGTTGGACGAGGTATAAACTGTTTCATGTAAATTTATAATAGAATTTTATATTTTAGTTAAAAAGCTAAAATGTTGTTAAAAGACGAGAAGACCCTATAAATCTTTATATTTTATATAATATAAATTTTTTGGATTTGTTTTATTTTTATTATATAAAATATTTTGTTGGGGTGATGTTAAAATTTGATAAACTTTTAATTTTTTTTTGTCATTAATTTATGTATTATTGATCCATTAGTAGTGATTATAAGATTAAGTTACTTTAGGGATAACAGCGTAATTTTTTTGGAGAGTTCATATCGATAAAAAAGTTTGCGACCTCGATGTTGGATTAAGATATAATTTTAGGTGTAGCTGCTTAAATGATAAGTCTGTTCGACTTTTAAATTCTTACATGATCTGAGTTCAGACCGGCGTAAGCCAGGTTGGTTTCTATCTTTAATAAATTATAATACTCTAGTACGAAAGGACCGGGTATTAGAATAATAAAATTTTGGAATTGGAATAACATTAATTTTAACTATTTTGGCAGATTAGTGCAATAAATTTAGAATTTATTTATGTAATTTATATTACAAATAGTACTTGTTTTTAATAGAATTTATTTTATCAATTATTGGAAGTTTAATTTTGATTATTTGTGTTTTAGTTAGAGTGGCTTTTTTAACTCTTTTAGAACGTAAGGTTTTAGGGTATATTCAGATTCGTAAAGGTCCTAATAAAGTTGGATTAATAGGTGTTCCCCAACCTTTTTGTGATGCAATTAAATTATTTACTAGGGAACAAACTTATCCTCTTTTATCTAATTATATCTCTTATTATTTTTGTCCTGTTTTCTCTTTATTTCTTTCTTTAGTGGTTTGAATATGTATTCCTTTATTTGTTAAGTTATATTCTTTTAATTTAGGGTTATTATTTTTTTTGTGTTGTACGAGTTTGGGTGTCTATACTGTTATAATTGCTGGTTGATCTTCTAATTCTAATTATGCATTATTGGGTGGATTGCGGGCGGTAGCTCAAACTATTTCTTATGAAGTTAGAATAGCTTTAGTTTTATTATCTTTTGTATTTTTAATTGGAGGTTATGATTTCTTTTATTTTTTTTTGTATCAAAAAAGAATTTGATTTTTAGTTATTTTATTTCCTATTAGACTTGTTTGGTTTTGTATTTGTTTAGCTGAAACTAATCGGACTCCGTTTGATTTTGCTGAAGGGGAATCAGAATTGGTTTCTGGATTTAATGTAGAATATAGAAGAGGTGGGTTTGCTTTAATTTTTATAGCAGAGTATGCTAGTATTTTATTTATGAGAATATTATTTTGTGTAATTTTTTTAGGTTGTGATTTATTTAAGGTAATATTTTATATTAAATTGACTTTTATTTCTTTTTTATTTATTTGGGTTCGTGGAACGTTACCTCGGTTTCGTTATGATAAATTGATATATTTAGCTTGAAGGGCATTTTTGCCTTTTTCATTAAATTTTTTATTATTTATTATTGGGGTTAAGTTATATTTGTTACCTTACATGTGGTTAATATTAATTAGTAAAGTCAATAGAAACCTTTATTTCTATCTTTTGTTTTCAAAACAAATGCTTATTCAAGCTCATTGACTAATTATTATTAATTAAGTAAGTTATCTCATCATTTGTTGATTAATGGGTTAATAATATAATATAAAAAGTAGATAACAGTTAGAATTTGTCCTAGTAAAACGTAAGGTTCTTCTACAGGGCGCGCACCAATTCAAGTGAGTAGAATTACTGTTACTACTATAATTCAAAATAAGATTTTGTTTATAGGGTAAAATTGAATACCTCGGAATTTACTTAAATGATAAAATGGTAGAATTGCTAAAATTGCAATTGATAGTACTAGGGCAATAACTCCTCCTAGTTTGTTAGGGATAGATCGTAAAATAGCATATGCAAATAAAAAATATCATTCGGGTTGAATATGAACTGGTGTGACTAAAGGATTAGCTGGAATAAAATTATCTGGGTCTCCTAATAAATATGGATTTATTAGAGTTAGAAGGAGTATGGCAGTGATTATTGCAATAAATCCTACAATATCCCTGAAAGTAAAATAAGGGTGGAAGGGGATTTTATCAATGTTAGAATTTAATCCGATGGGATTATTAGATCCTGTCTGGTGTAGGAATAACAAATGAATTAAGGTTATTGCAAGAACGATAAATGGTAAGATAAAGTGAAATGTGAAGAATCGTGTGAGTGTAGCGTTATCTACTGCGAATCCTCCTCATACTCATTGTACTAAATTATTCCCTAAGTATGGGATAGCTGATAATAGATTTGTAATTACAGTTGCTCCTCAGAAGGATATTTGTCCTCAAGGTAATACATATCCTATGAAGGCTGCTGCTATTACTAAGAATAAGATTAGTACTCCTACTAGTCATGTAGAAGTAAATAAATAGGAGTTGTAATAAATTCCTCGTCCTACGTGTAGGTAAATGCAAATGAAGAAGAAGGATGCACCGTTGGCGTGTAATGTGCGTAGTAATCATCCGTAATTTACGTCTCGGCAAATGTGATTTACTCTATTGAATGCTATGTTGATATCAGCTGTGTAGTGTATAGCTAAAAATAATCCTGTTATAATTTGAATGATTAAACATAAGCCTAATAAGGATCCGAAGTTTCATCAAGCTGAGATATTTACGGGGGCGGGTAGGTCAATTAAAGCATTATTTGCAATTTTAAATAGGGGGTGTTGAGTTCGTAAAGGTTTATTCATTAGTTTTAGTTTATTGGTCGGAGGGGGCCATAGAATAGATTAGTAATTTTTACTACTGCAATTAAAGTAATTAATAAATAGTTTATTAGTATAATTGTAATTATATTTGTTGGGTAATTATATAATTTGTGTAATTGTAAAGTATTTTCTGATAATATATTTCAAGTGTGATAGGGTTGTATTTCTGTGTTTACTAAGAAGGAGGTGGTGGATAATTTATCTATAAATATAAATGTAAATCTTAATATAATTATTAATATAATTCTTAGGCTGGTTAATTTCATTGAAAATGAGAATATTTCATTTGAGGCTAGAGATGTTACGTAAATAAATAAAACTAGCATTCCCCCCAGGAAAATTAAAAATAAGATATATGAGTATCAGAAGGTTTTTACTATTAATCCTGTTAATAGGCAAATTTGTAAAGTTTGAATTAAAAGTATTAGTCCTATAGCTAGGGGGTGATTTATTTGAATAAATACGATTCTAGAAATTAGGGTTGAGATATATAATATGAGTTGTATAATTTCAGGAGGTAGTTTAATTAAAATATTAATTTTGGGGATTAATGATGAAGAAATTTCTTTTCTCTTGAAGTTTTAAAAGAGTTGTTCTTATTTTTGGTTTACAAGACCAATGTTTTTATTAAACTATTAAAACTAATGTTAATGATATTATATTGAGGCTTACCTTGTTTTTTATTTTTTATAGGTTGTTTTGTTTTTGTTTCTAATCGTAAGCATTTGTTATCTATACTTTTGAGATTAGAATATATAGTTTTAAGTTTATTTTTTGTATTATTTATTTTTTTGAATTATATGGATTATAGAGGATTTTTTAGTATAGTATTTTTGACTTTCAGAGTATGTGAAGGTGCTTTAGGATTGTCTATTTTAGTTTCTATAATTCGTACTCATGGGAATGACTATTTTCAATCATTTAATGTATTACAATGTTAAAATTAATTTTTATGATATTATTTATTAGTCCTATTTGTTTTATAAATGGTATATTTTGAATGGTTCAGCATTTATTGTTCATTGGTACATTTATTTTTATTTTATTTAATTATTGTGTTAATTATTTTGTTAATATTTCTTATTTTTTGGGGTTTGATGTTATTTCTTATGGTTTGATTTTATTAAGTTTTTGAATTTGTGCTTTAATATTAATGGCTAGTGAATCTGTTTATAGGTATAGAAATTACAGAAGTTTATTTTTGTTTACTGTGTTAATTTTGTTGATTTTTTTAATTTTAACATTTAGAAGAATAAATTTGTTTATGTTTTATTTATTTTTTGAAAGAAGATTATTACCTACTTTGTTTTTAATTTTGGGGTGAGGTTATCAACCTGAACGTTTGCAGGCAGGTGTTTATTTATTATTTTATACTTTATTAGTTTCTTTACCTATATTAGTGGGAATTTTTTATTTATATAATAATGTAAATAGTATAAATTTTTATATTTTGGGGAATTATTTATTTAATTATGATTTGTTGTATTTGTGTATGATTTTGGCTTTTTTAGTTAAAATACCAATATTTTTGGTGCATCTTTGATTACCTAAAGCCCATGTTGAAGCCCCTGTTTCTGGGTCAATAATTTTAGCCGGAATTATGTTGAAGTTAGGGGGGTATGGATTATTGCGAGTATTCTCTTTTTTGCAGTTGAGTGGTGTTAAATATAATTATATTTGAGTTAGTATTAGATTAGTTGGTGGAGTATTAATTAGCTTAGTTTGTTTGCGTCAGACTGATTTAAGGGCTTTAATTGCTTACTCTTCTGTTGCTCATATGGGAATTGTATTAGGTGGTTTAATAACTTTAACTTACTGAGGTTTTTGTGGCTCTTATACATTAATAATTGCTCATGGCTTATGTTCTTCAGGATTATTTTGTTTAGCAAATATTACATATGAGCGGTTAGGGAGTCGAAGTTTATTGATTAATAAGGGTTTATTGAATTTTATGCCTTCAATGTCTTTATGGTGATTTTTGTTAAGAGCTTGTAATATGGCTGCTCCTCCTTCATTAAATTTGTTAGGTGAAATTTCTTTATTAAATAGAATTGTTAGATGGTCTTGGTTATCTATATTATCTTTGTCTTTATTATCTTTTTTTAGAGCTGGGTATACTCTTTATTTATATGCCTATAGACAGCATGGTAAAATATTTTCTGGGGTTTATTCATTTAGAGGTGGAAAGATTCGTGAATACATATTATTGTTTCTTCATTGATTTCCTTTAAATCTGTTAATTTTAAAAAGAGATATTTGTTTATTTTGATTATAGATCTAAATAGTTTATTTAAAATATTGATTTGTGGTGTCAATGATATGATTGGTCATTTTAGATCGTGAAATATTTATCAATTTGTAGAATTAGATTTTTAATTTTAATTTTTATTAGAATTAATTTTTTTTTTTTTAGTTTATGATTTTTGTTTATTGATTATAGAATATTTTTAGAGTGGGAAGTGATTAGAATTAATTCGACTAGAATTGTTATAACTTTTTTATTTGATTGAATAAGTTTGTTATTTATGTCTTTTGTTTTATTAATTGCTTCTTTGGTTATTTATTATAGAAGGGAGTATATGTTTGGTGATTTAAATATTAATCGGTTTATTATGTTAGTTCTTATATTTGTGTTATCTATAATATTACTAATTATTAGTCCTAATTTGATTAGAATTTTATTGGGTTGAGATGGGTTAGGATTAGTGTCTTATTGTTTAGTTATTTATTTTCAGAATGTAAAGTCTTATAATGCTGGTATGTTAACTGCTCTTTCTAATCGAATTGGGGATGTTGCATTTTTATTAGCTATTGCTTGAATATTAAATTATGGTAGTTGAAATTATGTTTTTTATTTAGAAGTTATAAAGAGTAGTGCGGAAATAGAGATTATTGGTGGTTTGATTGTATTGGCAGCTATGACTAAGAGAGCTCAGATTCCTTTTTCTTCTTGATTACCTGCGGCTATAGCTGCTCCTACGCCGGTTTCTGCTTTGGTACATTCTTCAACTTTAGTGACGGCAGGTGTATATTTATTGATTCGGTTTAATATTTTATTATTAAATAGTTGATTGGGTAATTTATTATTATTGATATCTGGTTTAACTATATTTATAGCAGGATTGGGTGCAAATTTTGAATTCGATTTAAAGAAGATTATTGCACTTTCTACTTTGAGTCAATTGGGGTTGATAATGAGAATTTTATCAATAGGGTTTTATAAGTTGGCTTTTTTTCATTTATTAACTCATGCCTTATTTAAGGCTTTATTGTTTATGTGTGCTGGGGCTATTATTCATAATATGGGTAATTCTCAAGATATTCGTTTAATAGGGGGGCTAGGGGTTTATATACCTTTTACTTCTGGTTGTTTTCATGTAGCTAATTTAGCATTATGTGGTATACCTTTTTTAGCTGGATTTTATTCTAAGGACATAATTCTGGAAACTGTTTCTTTAAGTTATGTAAATGGGTTTTCTTTTTTGTTGTATTTTTTTTCTACTGGTTTAACTGTTTGTTATTCTTTTCGGTTGGTTTATTATTCAATGAGTGGTGAATTAAATTGCGGTTCTTTAAACATATTAAATGATGAGGGGTGAATTATGCTTCGAGGGATGAGAGGTTTATTGTTTATGAGAATTGTAGGGGGGAGAATGTTAAGATGATTAATTTTTCCGACTCCCTATATAATTTGTCTTCCCAGTTATTTAAAATTATTAACATTATTAGTTTGTGTAGTGGGAGGATTAATAGGTTATTTAATTTCAAATGTTTCTTTATTTTATGTTAATAAGTCTTTGAGTAATTATTTGAGTAGATATTTTTTTGGTTCTATGTGATTTATGCCTTATATCTCTACTTATGGAATTGTGAATTATCCGTTAATGTTGGGTATGGATGTATATAAGTCCTTTGATCAGGGTTGATCAGAATTTTTAGGGGGGCAGAATTTATATGATGAGTTAATTAAAAATTCTCAGTATATATATGCTATACATAATAATAATTTGAGGATTTATTTATTAGTGTTTGTTTTATGAATAATTTTATTATTATTATTTTTTAGTTTTTACCTAAATAGCTTAAACTAGAGCATAACATTGAAGATGTTAGGGTAATTAAATAATTTTTGGGTGTAGTGAATATAATATAGTAATTTATAAAAAAATTGAAATTTTGTTTTTACAATGAAAATGTAATGTTTTTATTAAACTATATAAATAGAAGTACAAATGGAGTTTAACCATTAAAAGATAAAAGTTAGCGGCTTTTTCTTGATCGTCATACTTCTTTAATTGGAGATTGATCTCAATTCTATCATTAACAGTGGTAAGCCTCTTTTTGGCTTCAATTAAACAAATAATATTTAATAAATATAATTATATATATATATATATGTATATATATATATATATATATATAAGAATAGGGGTATTTTGTTACCTAGAATTAGGTCGAAACTAATTGCAATAAATCGCTTCATATTCCTCTGATTATTTTAAATAAGGCAGATTGGGGATACCAATACTTTTTGAATGCAAATCAGACGTTATATTTAACTACAGCCCTGTTTTAATTTATTCAATTTAATATTCCTTGATTTCATTCATGGTATAATCCAACAATTAAAATGATAATGAAAATGATTGATGTAGATGTTCAAATTAAAATATTTGAAATATTAATAATTAAAATTATAGGTAAGATTAAAGCAATTTCTACGTCGAAGATTAAGAAAATAATGGTGATTAAGAAGAATCGGAGGGAGAAAGGTAATCGTGATGAAGATTTGGGATCAAATCCACATTCAAATGGAGAGCATTTTTCTCGGTCTGTTAAAGTTTTTTTTGATAAAATGGAAGCTATAATTATTACGATTCTTGTAATTGTAATTAAGATTAATCTAATTATGAAAAGTGAAAATATTATCTATTCTACTAGATTAGTAGTCTTTATGATTGGAAGTCAAATATACTTTATATATTATATAGATAGATAGTTAGCCTCCCCATCAGTAAATTGATACATAGAGGAATAATCACACAATGTCGACGAAGTGTCAGTATCAGGCGGCGGCTTCGAATCCAAAGTGGTGTGTTTTAGAAAAGTGGTTATTTAAATGTCGGATTAAGCAGATTAATAGAAAGGTTGTTCCGATTAGTACATGAATTCCGTGGAATCCTGTTGCCATAAAAAATGTAGATCCGTAAACTGAATCGGCGATAGTGAATGGGGCTTCAATATATTCGTAGGCTTGTAGAATTGTAAAATAAATTCCTAATAATACAGTAAAAAATAGCCCTTGAGTTGCTTGGGAATGGTTACTTTCTAATAATCTATGATGAGCCCATGTGACTGTTACTCCTGATGAAAGTAAGATGGCCGTATTTAATAAGGGGATTTGGAATGGGTTAAAGGGTTGAATTCCAGCAGGGGGTCATGTGGCCCCTAATTCAATAGCTGGTGATAATCTACTGTGGAAAAATGCTCAAAAAAATGAAACAAAAAATAAGACTTCTGATAAGATAAATAAAATTATTCCTCATCGAAGGCCTAGAGTTACTGGGAGGGTATGTAATCCTTGGAAGGTCCCTTCTCGTGAAATATCTCGTCATCATTGATAAACTGTTAAAATAGTAATTAAATTGCCTAATAAAAATAATGAAATATCGTATTGGTGGAATCATTTAATTAATCCTGAGGCAGAAGTTATAGCTCCGATTGCTCCTGTTAATGGTCATGGGCTATAATCTACTAAATGGAATGGATGGTTTGCATGTGTTGACATTAATTTACTTCACTAGAGTAGAGTGTTCTTAAAACTGCGAATACATATGATTGAATGATTGCAACTGCTGATTCAAGGATCAATAGAGCAATTTGACCAATTAATAGAATTGATACTATTGTATATGATAGAGAGGGTCCGGTGTTTCCTAGTAGAGTTAAAAGTAAGTGTCCTGCAATTATATTTGCTGCTAATCGTACGGCTAATGTTCCTGGGCGAATAATATTTCTAATGGTTTCGATGCAAACTATAAATGGTATTAGTACTGCAGGAGTTCCTTGAGGCACTAGATGAGCAAATATATGTTGGGTATGATTTATTCATCCATATAATATGAAGCATAATCAGAGAGGTAAAGCTAATGTGAGTGTTATAGTTAAATGACTTGTTCTTGTGAAAATATAGGGAAATAGTCCTATAAAATTGTTGAATAAGATTAGTGAGAATAGGGATACGAAGATAAATGTTGAACCTGAATGTCTTGATGGTCCTAGTAGGGTTTTGAATTCTTTATGAAGTGTTAATAAGATAGTATTTCATAGAATGTGTCATCGTGATGGTATTAATCAGTAAATTGATGGAATTAAACTTAACCCTAAAAATGTTCTCATTCAATTTAGTGATAAATTAAAAATACTTGAAGATGGATCAAAAACTGAGAATAAATTTGTTATCATTTTCAATTGAAGGGTGAGGTTAAATGTTTTTGTGAAACAAAGGATTTAGGTGTTTGTGGTATTACTGAGTAATAATTTATTATACTAAATAAAGTAAAGATCGTTGAAAAGATAATAAATAAACTTAACCAAGCAATTGGTGCTATTTGTGGGATTAAAAAATATTGAACATTCAATAATTTTAGTTTGACATACTAAGGTTATAATATTTAACTAATTTTTTTTTTCATTAGAAGTAAGTGCTAATTTACTATAATATGGTTTAAGAGACCAGTACTTGCTTTCAGTCATCTAATGACAGTTTATGTATTAACATTGTCAATAATTCATTTAATAAAGTTTGTTACAGGAATTCTTTCAATTACGATAGGTATAAATCTATGATTAGCTCCACAGATTTCTGAACATTGTCCATAAAATAGACCTGGTCGATTAATTAAGAAATTTGTTTGATTTAATCGACCTGGGGTCCCATCAACTTTTACCCCTAATGATGGAATTGTTCATGAATGAATTACATCCGCAGCTGTTACAAGAATGCGGATTTGTGAATTTATAGGTAAAATTACCCGATTATCTACGTCTAATAGGCGGAATCCATCTGAAGGGAGTTCATTGGTTGGGATTATGTATGAGTCAAATTCTACATTTTTGAAGTCTGAATATTCATAGCTTCAGTATCATTGGTGTCCAATAGTTTTTAGAGTTATTGATGGTTCATTAATTTCATCTAGTAAATATAGAAGACGTAATGAGGGAAATGCAATAAATAATAAAATAATTGCTGGTAGAATTGTTCAGATTATTTCAATAGTTTGTCCGTGTAGAAGATTACGATTTGTGTATGAATTGAAAAATAATATAAATATTAAATATCCTACTAGTGTTGTGATTATTACTAGAATTATTAGGGCATGATCATGAAAAAAAGTGAGTTGTTCTATAAGAGGAGAGGCTCTATCTTGGAGTCCTAAGGCAGCTCATGTTGTCATTAGTTTCTAATAAAAGTGAAATTCTTTATATATGGAGCTTAAATCCATTGCACTAATCTGCCATATTAGAAATTAGTTAGAAGAGGAAGTTCTGAATATCTATGTTCTGCGGGAGGAGTGTTTTGCAGTCATTCGATTGAAGAATTGAGTTGTATAGGGTAAATGACTTGACGTTGAGTAATTATGCTTTCTCAAATAATAAATAAGAAAAAAATAATACCCAATAATGAAATAGATGAGCCAATTGTAGACACAATATTCCATGTGGTGTAGGCGTCAGGATAATCTGAATATCGTCGAGGTATACCAGCTAGTCCTAGGAAATGTTGAGGGAAAAATGTTAAGTTTACTCCGATAAATATAATAATAAATTGACTTTTTAATCAAGATGGATTTAATACTAATCCTGTAAATAAAGGGTATCAGTGAACAAGTCCAGCTATAATGGCGAATACGGCTCCTATAGATAAAACATAATGGAAATGGGCTACTACATAATAAGTGTCATGTAAGATAATGTCTACTGAGGAATTAGCTAGAACTACTCCGGTTAATCCTCCAACTGTAAATAGGAATACGAATCCTAGGGCTCATAGGATGGCGGGTGAGTAATTTAATTGTGTGCCGTGAAGGGTAGCTAGCCAACTGAAAATTTTAATGCCAGTAGGTACGGCAATAATTATAGTAGCTGAAGTAAAATATGCTCGTGTGTCTACGTCTATTCCGACTGTGAATATATGATGAGCTCATACGATAAAACCTAGTAAGCCAATTGCTATTATTGCGTAAATTATTCCTAAAGATCCAAATGTTTCCTTTTTTCCAGATTCTTGTCTGATAATATGAGAAATTATACCAAACCCTGGTAAAATTAAAATGTAAACTTCAGGGTGTCCGAAAAATCAAAATAGGTGTTGGTATAAAATAGGATCTCCTCCACCTGCTGGGTCAAAGAAGGAAGTATTTAAATTTCGATCAGTTAATAGTATTGTGATAGCTCCGGCTAATACTGGTAAGGAAAGTAGAAGTAATAAGGCTGTTAACACAACAGCTCAAACAAACAAAGGTATTCGATCTAATGTAATTCCTGTTGACCGTATATTAATAACTGTAGTAATGAAGTTTACAGCTCCTAAGATGGACGAGATTCCTGCTAAATGTAATGAGAAGATAGCTAAGTCTACAGAAGCGCCTCCATGAGCGATAACAGATGAGAGTGGGGGATAAACGGTTCATCCTGTTCCAGCTCCGTTTTCTACTATACTGCTCATTAAAAGTAGTGTGAGAGAAGGTGGTAGTAATCAAAAACTTATATTATTTATTCGGGGGAATGCTATATCTGGTGCTCCTAGTATTAAAGGGACCAATCAATTACCAAATCCTCCGATTATAATAGGTATAACTATGAAAAAAATTATTACAAATGCATGGGCTGTTACAATTACGTTGTAGATTTGATCATCTCCGATTAATGCCCCTGGGTGTCCTAGTTCTGCTCGCACTAAAATTCTGAGAGATGTTCCCACTATACCAGCTCAGGCACCGAAGATGAAGTATAAGGTTCCAATATCTTTATGATTTGTTGAAAATAGCCATTGTTGCGATTAAATGGCTGAAGTTTAGGCGATAGACTGTAAATCTACTCATAAGAATTTATTCTTTTTAATCAATCAAGGCTTTATAGTCAATGATGACATTAGACTGCAATTCTAAAGGAGTAATATGTATTACTAAGGCTTAAAAGATTGTACTTGTATTTATAGCTTTGAAGGCTATTAGTTTTTTTAACTTAAAGCCTTACAAAGTTATATGAACAAGTAGATTGTAGATACTAGTACTAATCTAAAGGTTGAAATGAATGTTAAGATTAGCATGATTCTAAAAGAAAGATTGTTGATGAATATTTCTGTATTCCAATTATTTTCAGAGTAGTTTAATATAAGAGCGGCGAAACATAAGCGTAAGTAGAAATATAGGGTGATTAGAGTTATGATTGTTATAATGGTTATTAGACTATATTGACTTTTTAGGGTTAATAGTTGAATTACTATTCATTTTGGTAAAAATCCTAGAAACGGGGGTAGTCCCCCTAAGGATAATAGATTGAAGAATAGCATATATTTCAATGTTTTATCGTTGAAGAATGTATTAAATAATTGGTTAATATGATATATTTTAAAATTGTTGAATATAAAAATTAAGCTAAATGATAAGAATGAATAAAATGAGAAATATAATAGTCATATTGATTCGTTAGCTTGTATTGCGGCTAATATTCAACCTAAATGGTTAATGGAGGAAAAAGCTATTAGTTTACGCAGGGATGTTTGATTTAGGCCTCCTAAAGATCCTGTAATTGTAGATGTTATAATAACTAAATTTATGAAATTGTTTTGATTTATGTAAGAAATTAATATAAGAGGAGCGATTTTTTGTCATGTTATTAAAGTGAGTGCATTTATTCATGATAAACCTTCTATTACATTTGGGAATCAAAAATGGAAGGGAGCGGCTCCTAGTTTTAATAAAAGGGGTGTTGTAATAATAAGATTATTTAATATAGAAGAATTTTCTTGAATAATTGGAAAATTGTTTAGGTATCTTATTACAATAGCAAGCAGTAATATGGCTGAAGCTATGGCTTGAGTTAAAAAATACTTTAAAGAGGCTTCTGTGGATATTAAATTATTATTATTTATTAGGGGGATAAATGCTAATAAATTAATTTCTAAACCTATTCAAGCTCCTAACCAAGAATTGGAAGATACGGTAATTATTGTTCCTATTATTAAGATAAAAAAGAATATAATTTTAGCTGAATTATTAAAAATTAAAAAGAAAAGGACTGGAACCTTTATAAATGGGGTATGAACCCAGTAGCTTAATTAGCTTATCTTTTTAAGTTGATTATGTTTCTATTTTTAATTTTATATTTATTTATTATTTATATTAATATATATATATTTTGGTGTACGATGCACATAAGTTTTTGATACTTTTAGAAATAGTTTAATTCTATTAAATATAAATATAATATGAATGAATGTTAATGAATGTAATATTATTACATAATTTACCCTATCAAGGTAATCCTTTTTATCAGGCAATTCATT